AATATACCTAATATACATACACCTAAATGACTAATTGAACTATATGCTATAATAACTTTTAAATCTGTTTGACTTAATGTTACTAAACTACTATATATTATTGTTATTATTCCTATTACATATAATATTGGTGCATATAATAATGATATTTCAGATATATTAGATAATAATATTCTTATTATTCCATATATTGCTAATTTTAATACTATTCCTGCTAATAATATTGATCCACCTAATGGTGATTCTGAATGTACTGTTGGTAATCATGTATGTACTGGTACTAATGGTGTTTTTACTCCTAATCCTATCATTAATCCTATTAATAATACACTTTGTAATTCTATTGATTTATATTTTACTATTTATTGTTACATAATCTACATTATTATATTACATATATTAATATTATTGATAATAACATAAATAATGAACTACATAATGTATAAATTAATACATAATATGCTGCTTTATTTTTATTTGATCCTCCATATATTCCTATTATTAAATATAATGGTATTAATGTACTTTCAAAAAATATATAAAAACTTATTAAATCTAAATATAAAATTTAAACCCATTAATATTACTAATAACATTAATAATATCATATATGTTCCACGTTTATTTATTATATTCTCTCAATTTGATATTATACTTATTACTCCTAAATATATTGTTAATATTATAAATATTAATCCTATTCCATCATATCCATAATCTATATTTAATATATTTATTACTCTTAAATAACCATAATCATTTATATTTATACTATTTAATTCATTTATTACTATATATAAACTTATTATACATAATAATAATATACTTTTACTTATCATATTTTTATTCGCTTTTTATTCATAATATCCTTTTCTTTGTTAATCCTATTATACTTATTATTCCTAATGTATTTAATATTATTAAATTTAACATCTCTCTTTCTTTTTATATCATATATCTTCTTTAATATATCATATTCTTATCTTTCTTTCTCTTTTTCTCTTACCCTTATATTTTATATATTCTTATTTCTATTTTATATTTATATATATATACATATATTTAGATCTTTTTACTCTCTTTTATATATATATATATCTATATACTCTTATATTATATTATCTACATATTATATTATATATTATTATATTATTTTTACTCTTATATTAGATTACCTATTTTTTATTAAAATATATTTATATATTATTTTATATTATATTATATTTTATTAAATTATATTAGATTACCTATATATATATTAGAATTTATTATTATTATTATTATTATTATATTATATATATAATATAATATTATATATTATATATTATTATATTAGATTACCTATATTATTATATTTATATATATTCATTTTATATATATATATTTATATAGATATATATATATTATTATTATTATATTATATTACCTATATTTTTATAGTATTACCTATATTTATATTGATATATATATATATATTATATTACCTATATTTATATAAATATAGTATTACCTATATTTATATTGATTATAAAATATATTATCTTAGATTACCTATATTATTATATTTATAGATATATAGATATATTCTATATATTACCTATATTATATATATATAGATATATAGATTATATTATATTACTTATATTATTATATTTATAGATATATAGATTATATTCTATTAGATTATATAGAATTATATTAGATTATATATATATATATATATATATCTCACCATATTTATTTATATATATGAAAATATATATTTAGATTTCTATTTCTATTTCTATAAATAAAGATAGATATTAGATAAAATTAGATAAAATTATCTAAAATTAGATAACTTATATTTTATATTATATTATAAATATATATATATAATTATATAAAGATAGATATAGATATAGATAATATATAAATATATATCTTAATATAGATAAGATAAGGATAATATATCTAAGATAAAATTAGATAAAATAAGATAAGATAATCTAAGATCAAATAATCTAAGATAATCTAAGTATAAGATAAGATATATATTAGATAAAATAAGATAAGATAATCTAAATATAAGATAAGATAAGATAAGAAATATATTAGATAAAATAATCTAAGATAAAATTAGATAAAATAAGATAAGATAATAAATATTTATAATTAATATATTATATAGAGATTAATATATTATATAGAGATTAATATTAATATAAATAATATCCTATTGGACTTGAACCAATATATTTAAAGTCGTAGTTTAATATTTTACCATTAAATTAAGGATAATACGGAAATTGTAGGAATCGAACCCACACAGAATCTCTTCAATTATATAGCAAATAACACATCTTACCAATGATTAAATTTCCATTTCTCGATTCTGACCTGACTCGAACAGGCAACCCTCATTGTGACAAAATGATACTTAAACCAATTAAGCTACAGAACCTTTTGTATGGAGTTATCAGGACTTGAACCTAAATTTAGTGCTTGCAAAGCAATCGTTCTACCAATTAAACTATAACCCCATCTTTCTCTTTCTCTTTTATTACCTTCCCAATATTTCCTTATATTCTATTCTCTTCTCTTCTCTATTATATTTATATATTATATTATTTATAATTATTATTATTATTATTATTATTATTATATTATATTTATTATTATTATATTATATTATATTATATATATATATTATTATTATATAAAAATATATTAATATAAGTATATATATATATAACTTACCTATATATATAAATATAAAGATATATAAAAATATAAGTATATATATAACTTATATATATATATTATAAATAATAAGTATTAAAGAGTAAATATAAAAGAATAAGTATAAAAAGAGAGTAAATATAAAAGAATAAATATAAAAGAGAGTAAATATAAAAGAATAAGTATAAAAGAGTAAGTATAAAAGAGATATATAAATTAAATAAATAAATAAATAAATAAATAAATAAATAAATAAATAAAAAATAAATATATATATATATATATATATATATAAAAAGGAAAGAATTAAACGATTAAAGCTAATCCATTACCAGCGAATAAAACACAAGGTATAAATAAACAGAAAGCGAATAATAAAGGTAATAAAACATATCAACAGAATAAGATTAATAAATCGAATCTTAATCTAGGGAATGAAGCTCTAACTCAAATATAAGTAAATAAGAAGAAATTAGTTTTCATAATAAATAAACCACTAAAAATTAAACCTTCAATAAATCAATATAAATTATTTTGAGGTAATAAATCTAAGAATAATAAATTATTAATATCTAATGGTCATGATAAATAACCACCAAAAAAGAAAGTTATAGTTAAAACAGACATTAATACCATAGAAGTATATTCACTTAAAAAGAAAATAACAAATGGAGAAGCTGATAATTCAGTCATATGTCCAGATACTAATTCAGATTCAGCTTCTATATTATCAAATGGTGGTCTAGCTGTTTCAGCTAATGCAGCTATAAAATATATTATACATAATGGTAATAATGGTATTATATAATTTATATATACTTGATTTTCTATTATTAATTCTATATTTAATGAATTTACTAATAAAACTATTATAAATACTATTGTTGTTAATATTAATTCATAACTTATTAATTGTGCTGTTGTACGTACTGAAGCTAATATTGTATATTTACTATTTGACATTCATCCTACTATTACTGTACCTAATACACCTAATGATCCTGAACCTAATAAAAATATTAATGAATATTCTCCTTCTATTATTCCTAATCCTGTATTTAATGGTACTACTCCAAAACTTATTAATACTGAATATAATGTTATTAATGGTCCTCCTATCATATATATATATTCTCCATTATGTACTAATACTATCTCTTTTACTAATAATTTTAATGCATCTGCTATCGCCATTAATACTCCATAATATCCTACCGCATTCGGTCCTAATCTTCTTTGCATATATGCCATCGTCTTTCTTTCCGCTACTGTTAAATATGCTACACTTAATAATAATCCTACTATAAATATTATAGCCATTAATAAATATTCTATTGATTCTATTCATTCTATTAAAAGATAAATCATTCTCTTTTCTTTTTCTCTTCTTTTTAAATTATTTTCTTTTCTTTATAATTTATTACTTTTTATATTATTATTAATTAATAATTATTATTATTATTATTATTATTATTATTATTTACATTTCTTATAATATAATTTTATTTTTATTCTTCTTTTTTATTTCTTTATATATATATATATATTTTTTTTTTATTTATCTCTCTCTCTTTTTTTATTATATCTATTAAGAGATATATATATTATATAGATTCTATATCTATATAGATATTATATATTATATATATATATATTAAATATTAATCTTTTTTTAAAGAAGATGATGATTTTATTATTACTATTATACCTATTATACCTAATAATAAAATTAAAGCGATTAAAATTAAAACTAATGAATATTCAGTAAATATTAAACTACCTATTGTAGTTAAATCTGAATTATTATGAATATTTAATAAATTAAAATTATCATAAATATTTATATTATTTATATCACAATCATTTGAATCATTATAATCTAAATCATCTAAAAATAATATTAATAATATTATTAATAAACTACTATATTGTGGTTCATATTCTTCTTTTTTATTTAATACTGATAATATAAATACAAATAATACTACTACTGCTCCTACATATATTAATGTATATAATATTCCAAATAATTGTGAACTATTAAATCATAATTCTGTTATTACTGGTATTATTGTTCCTACTAATATCCCTAATGATTCAAATGATGTCGTACTTATTAATATATAATATCCTATTAATGTTACATCTAAAATATTAAAATCTATAAACATTCCTTTTCTTTTTCTCTTCTTTTTAATTTCTTTCTTAATTATTTCGATTATATATATATATATATATATATATATATATATATATATATTTATTTTTTTATTTTTATTTATATATTTTTATATTTATATAAAATATTTTTATTTATATATTTTTATATTTATATAAAATATTATTATTTATATTTAAATAGAGTATATATGTGATATCTTAGATTTATTCAGAATTTATTAGGTAATCTAATCTTAAACTTATCTTCTCTTATATTATATTAAGATATCATATATTATGATATGAGAAGAGTGTGAATTGAACACACGAGGATATATATCACTGAGTTTACAGTTCAGCTTCAACTACCAACATTGAAGATCTTCCCCATATATACTCTTTCGGATTAAGTAGGATTTGAACCCACACTACTAATTAAGTAATAATATTTCAAATATTACGCAATAACCAATTCTGCCATCAATCCTTTTAGTCTGAATCAGGACTTGAACCTAAATCAAATATATTAACAGTATACCGCTTTACCAATTAAGCTATTCAAACATTATGATTAATTGGACTTGAACCAATAAAATTTTAGTCCTTAACTAAACACGTTTACCAATTTCGTCATAATCATCTATATTATTATATATTTCTCTCTCTCTCTATTATTTTTATATCTATCTTTATTATATATATATATATATATTTTTTTTTATTATTAAACTCCATATAATAATAAGAATGAGATCATTAAACAGAATAATCCTGTTGCTTCTGAAAGAGCAAATCCTAAAATTGCAAATGGGAATAATGTATTTCTTAATCCTGGGTTTCTTGATGTTCCATTTATTAAGGCTGCAAATACTATTGCTATTCCTATTCCTGCTCCTGTTAATCCTATTGTTGCTATTCCTGCTCCTATATATTTACCTGCTAATACTAATTGCATATCTTTTTCCTTTTTTTATTACTTAATTTCTTCTTTTTAAGTAATCTTCTTTTCTTTCTTTTATCTATATATGTTTAATGTTTCCAAAAAGATTTGAACTTTTATCAATAAAGCTTCAATTTATTGCTTTAACCAGGTTAAGCTATAGAAACATTTAAGTCCAAGATGATTTGAACATCTAAATCTTCCTTATCAAGGAAACATTTTAACCTATTAAATTATGGACTTTTATATATATATATATTTATATATATATTTTATTATAATTTTACTATTATATTTCTTATTATACTTATTTTTAATATATATGGTAATATTATTGATGATACTAATAATAATATTACAAATAATCCTATATATCCATAAAATAATGTATTTAAGAAGAAAAATGGTACTAATTGAGGCATTCCTTTTCTTTTCCTTTTCTTTATTTTTATTTTAATAAGTTTTACTTATCCTTCTTTTTATTGTTAATACAATACTTCATTATATATATATATATATATCTCTCTCTTATATATATATATATATATTATTATATATTTATACTTTATATATATATTCTTTATATATAATTATATATTATATATTATACTTTCTATTATTAATTTTATATTAAATATACTTTATATTATTAATTATACTCTTTACTTTATATATACTCTATACTCTATATTTAATATATTATATTCTTTATATATATATATATATATATATTATATACTCTATACTCTATACTTAATATTATATATATATATATATATTCTATATATATAGATATATACTTAAAATATAGTAAATTATATACTTTATATAAATATAATTATATATATACTTAATATATTATATATACTATATAGTAGTATTATTATAAATATTATATATAGAATAGGTAAAATATATATCAATATATCAATATATCAATATATCAATATATCTATATTTTAGATTTTATATTTTATATTTTATATTTTATATTTTATAATATAAAAAAAATATATTTTATATAGGTGATAAATAGATGTATATTAATATACTATATTCTATATTATATATAATATAGGGGAAAAAGGTATATTAAAATAGAATATATAAATAGATATCTCTATGTATTATATTACATAATTATATTAATTATTATACATATTATATATAGGTGATAAATAAATAAATAAATAAATTAATAAATAAATAAATAAATATATATATATATATATATATTTGGATATATTATAAATACGGATATATCTATGTATGTAGATTATATATATATTTATATAAAATAGGATAATATATAAGATTATATAGGATTATATATATATATATATATAGGATAATATATAGGATTATATATATATATATATATATATAGGATAATATATAGGATAATATATAGGGGAATAGATAATATTATATAATATAATATAAGATTATATAGGATAATATATAGAGGAATATAGGAAAATATATATAGAGTTATATATATATATAAATATATAAATAAATAAATAAATAGGGAATATATATAGGATAATATATAGAGGAATATAGGGAAATATATAGATATATATATATAGAGTTATATAGATATAAGGGAATATATAAGAAAGAAAGAAAGAAAGAGAATATAGGTTAATATATATATATATAGAGTTATATAAAAGAAGGGGGGGGTGATATATATATATATATATATATATATATATATATATATAAATATATAGGAGAATATATAAGGAAATATATATATATATATAAATAAATAGGGTTCTATATATATAGAGTTATATATAGGAATATATATATATAGATAGATAGATAGATAGGGTTATATAAATAAATAGGGTTCTATATATAATATAAATAAAATAGGGTTATATATAAATAAATAGGGTTATATATATATATATAAATATATTGATAAATAGATTGATAGGGTTATATATATATATATATATATAGATAGATTGGGTAATATATAGGAATATATATATAGAGTTATATATAGAGTTATATATAGGAATATATAGATAGGGTTATATATAGGAATATATATATAGATAGATAGGGTTATATATAGGAATATATATATAGAGTTATATATAGATAGGGTAATTTATATGAATACATATATATATATAGGGTTATATATAGGGGTTATATCTATATATAGATAGGGTAATATATATATATATATATATATTAGGATTATATATAGGGTAATTTATAGGAATATATATATATTATATTATATTATATATATAGGATTATATATATAGAGAGGGAGGGGGAGGGTAATAAATATGAATATTTATATATATAAATATATAGGAGAATATATAAGGAAATATATATATATATTATATTATATTATGTTATATTATATTATATTATATTATATTATATTATATAAGATTTATATTAAATATAGATAGATAGATAGATTGATAGATAGATTGATAGATAGATAAATATTTAAATAGATAGATAGATAGATTGATAGATTGATAGATAGATAGATAGATAGAGGAATATATATGGATATATTATACAATATAATATATATGGATATATGGGGGGAGGGATATATATATATATATTATATATGAATATATGGGGATATATATATATATATATATATATATAAGGAAATATATATGGATATATGAATATTATATATATATGGATAAATAATATATATATGTATGTATTAAATATATGAATGAATATATTATAAGATTAATACATTAATATATGTAAATATGCATGTATTATATATTATATTATATAAGATATATATATTATATAGGAGTTGTTATATAGAAGTTATTATATAACATTTATACTATATATTAGTATATTATATATTATTTATATTATAAAGGAATATATATATATATGTATATTGATCTAAATATAGATATAGATATGATAAGATATAAATATATTTTATATGAGAATATAGGAAGATATAAATATGGTGAGATATTAATATATATTAAATAAATAAATATGGTAAGATATAAATATGGTGAGATATATATAGAAATATTAATATATGAGAATATATAAATAAATATGATGATATATAAATATTAAAATGAATATGGTGAGATATTAATAGATATTAAATAAATAAATTAATAAATTAATAAATATGGTGAGATATATATATTTATGAAAATGAATATGAATATATATCTTATTATAAATATAAATATAAATATATTAAATATAAATATAAATATAAATATATTAAATATAAATATAAATATAAATATATGAGAATATATATGAGAATATAAATATATTAAATATAAATATAAATATAAATATATGGGGGGGGATATAGAAATATTAATATATGAGAATATATATGAGAATATAAATATAAAAATATGAGAATATATATAAATATATGAGAATATATATGAGAATATAAATATAAAAATATGAGAATATATATATATATATATAAATATGAGAATATATGTATGAGAATATATATATATATATATGAGAATATAAATATGAATATATTAAATATGGATATAAATATATATATAATATATATATATAATATATGTATATTTTATATATATACATAAATAAATAAATAGATAAAAATATCTAAGAATGTATATATGAATGTAAGTATATATGTAAGTATAAATATATATATATATATGTAAGTATGTATGTATGTATATATATATATTAGAATATATGTATATAAGTATATATTAGAATATATGTATCTAAGAATAAATTAATAAATAAATATATTCCCTTATATATGTATGCATGTATATATAAATGTATGTATAAATGTATGTATAAATGTATATATTAGAATATATGTATAAATGTATATATTAGAATATATGTATAAATGTATATATTAGAATATATGTATAAATGTATATATTAGAATATATGTATATATATATATAGATAAATGTATATATGTATGTATATATATATTAGAATATATGTATGTATGTATGTATGTATGTATGTATATATCTATATATGTATGTATGTATGTATGTATATATGTATGTATGTATATATATATTAGAATATATGTATAAATATATAAATGTATAAATGTATGTATATATGTATATATAGATATATAAAAATAATAATAATAATAATAATAATAATAATAAGATATAAAAAAGTATATTATAAAATATAAGAGAGAGAAAGAGAAAGAGAAATATAAATAGAATATAGAGGAATATATATATATTATATATAAAATAAGGGAATATATAAATATTAATAGAATATAGGGGAATATATAAATATATATAAATAGGAATAGAAATATAAATATAAATATAAATAGAATATAGGGGAATATATAAATATATATATGAGAATATATAAATATATATATATGAAAATATATATATATAATATAATATAGGAGAATATATGTATGAGAATATATATATATATAATATAGGAGAATATATGTATGAGAATATATATAAATAGAAAGAGAGAGAGAGAGAGATATATATAAGAGAGAGAGAGAGAGAGAGAGATATATATATATATATATATATATATATATTATAAATATTCTAAATATGATATTATATTATATTATATTATATAATATTTTAATAAATGATATTAAATTAAATTAAATTAAATTCAAAAATAATAATTAATGAATGAATTAAATAAAAATAAAGATAATGATAGCGATAATAATATATAAAGAAGTATAAGAATTAAAGAAAATAAAGACAAAGATACTAAATAAGATCAATTCTAAAATTAAACCTAAATTAAAGAAAACTAATTGATTAATAGCATTAGAGATTTTTAAACTTAAAGCAGATAAACCATAAGGACCTAAGAAAATTAAAACACCTTTATCAATATAAGTATTTAATAAATATGAGATATATAATCAAGATCTAAATCCATAATTATTTAAAATTTGATCAAAAAATAATTTTTGATTAAAGAAATTATAAAACTGACGAAGATATTTATTATTAAAAATAAAAAGATGATGATAAAATAATTCATAAAAGATTAATAAAATAGTAGAGAAAATAACAGAAGTAATTAAAGGTAATAATTTAATAAATGAACTTAAACTAAATTCAGTATCAATAATAATTAAATGATTAGGATGAATAAAGAGATTATTATAAATAGTAGCACCTAAACCTAAATATAAATCTTTAGCTAAATAACCAATAAAGATACTAAAGAGAGCTAAAATAATCATAGGAATATACATAATAATAGGATTTTCATTTAAATGCATATAAACATATTTAGGATTATTAGGAATATTAAAGAAAATATAATATATTAATCTAATAGAATAAACAGAAGTTAATGTAGCAGAAGCGATAGCGAATCAATAAATAATATAACCAGTAAAAGTATAAGAACCATATAAAGATTCAATAATAATATCTTTAGAATAATAACCAGTTAAACCAGGTAATGCCATTAATGATAATGAAGCAATAAAGATACAAATATAAGATAAAGGTAAGAATTTATGGAAACCACCATATGTACGTATATCTTGATATTCATTAATAACAGCATGAATAATAGCACCAGCAGACATAAATAATAAAGCTTTAAAGAAACTATGACAAATTAAATGATATATAGCTAAATTATATGCAGATATACCAACACCTAACATCATAATACCAACTTGACTCATAGTAGATAAAGCTATAATTTTTTTAATATCATTAGATACTACAGCTATTAAACCTGATATTAATGTAGTTATACCACCTAAAACTAATATTAATATTAAAGCTATAGGACTATATTCAACTATATATGAACATCTTACTAATAAATATACACCAGCTATAACTAAACATGCTGCATGTAATAATGATGATACAGGTGTAGGACCTTCCATACTATTTAATAATCATGTATGTAATCCAAATTGTACACTTTTTGAAGCACAACCTATTAACATACATATTAATATTATAGTTAACATATCAGTTGATAAATAACTATTTAAACTAAATAATGTATCAAAATTTAAACTACCAACTAAATATATAGTTAAACTTAATCCTATTACAAAAAAAGTATCACCAAATCTATTTAATAATAATGAATTTAATCCTGATTTACCTGCTGATATACGTGTAAATCAAAATGATATTAATAAATATGATGCACAACCTATTAATTCTCATCCTAAAAATAATATTAATAAATTATCACCTGTTACTAATACTATCATACCAAATGTAAAAAATGATAAATAACTAAAAAATCTTTGTTGATGTGGATCATGTGACATATATACTACTGCATATATATGTACTAAACTTGATATTGTTACTACTGGTATTAATACTGATATTGATACTTTATCTATTAAAAAACCTCAATCTATATTTAAATATTCTATATTTATTCAACTTATTATTATATTTCTATATTCTTGATCTAATATCATTACATCATAATATAATATATATGTTGCTAATAATGATATTATTACTGATGTACATACTATTATTTTACTATATAATATTCCTATATATCTTCCTATTAATCCACTTATTAAAGAACCTATTAATGTTGAAAATACTATTATATTTACCATCTTTTTATAATCATCTTAATATCTCATCTGTTCCCCTTATTTTATTAAAACTTACTAATATTGATAATCCTATCGCTGATTCTATTCCTGCTATTATTATTTGTATTAAACTATACAATAATCCTATCATATCATTATTTATATTACTTATTCATATACTATTTACTGTACATCCCATTATTAATATCTCTAACATTATATAGATATCTATTATATTTAATCCTATTGAACCTAATACTAATAAAATTAATTCCATTCTTTCTTTTCTTTTATATATTATAATCTTTATAACTCTTTATTTATTATATATATAATTCTTTTTTTCATTCATTGAATTTCTTTTATTAACTTTTTATTTCTCTTGTAACCTTTACCGGAATCGAACCGATATTATTGATATGAAGAATCAATGTCATAACCATTAGACCAAAAGATCTTTTCCCTTTTATTCTCTTTTTATTCTCTCTCTCTCTCTATTATTATATAATTCATTATATTTTTTATACTTTTTATATATATATATATATATGAGAATATATATATATATATCTCTCTCTCTATATTATTATATTATTATATTTATTATTATTATTATATTTATTAAAATTATTATTATATTTATTATTATTATTATTATTATATTTATTATTATTATTATTATTCTTATTATTATTATTATTCTTATTAGATATATTATTTTTATTATTTATATAATTATTATTATTATTATTATTATTATTATTATTTATTATAATTATATATATATTTATCTATAGATATTTATATGGGATATATAAGTTCTATTTCTCTATATATATTTATATTAGGTATATATATATATATATATATTATAAGGTATAAAGTATTATATATATATAATATAAGTATTAAATATAAGATATTAGGTATATGATATTTGATATTTGATATTTTATATTTGATATTTGATATTTTATATTTGATATTTGATATTTTATATATATATATATAAGTTATATTATACTATATAAAGTTTAAGATATTAGGTATACATACTATACTATACTATATTATATTATACTATACTATACTAGTATATACTAGAATATACTATATATTATATATATATATTATATATTATTATATTATATTATATTATTTTTTATATATATATTATAGATATATAAGGTATAAGATATAATAATATTATATATTTAATATAAGGTATAAAGTATAATATATTAGGGTATTAGATTATATATATATATAAGGTATAAAGTATAAGGATATTAGATATTTAATATTTGATATTTTATATTTGATATTAGGTATAAGGTATAACATATATATATATATTATATATAATATATTTATTTTTATATTTTTATTTTTATTTATATATATAAATATATGGATATATTAAAGAAGGGGGGGATTTATATATAGATATATAAGATAATATATAAGGTTATATATATATATAAGGTAATATATAAGGTTATATATATATATATATATATATATATATATATATATAAGGTAATATATATATATAAAGTAATATAGGATTATATAAGGTAATATATAAGGTTATATATATATAAGGTAATATATATATAAAGTAATATAGGATTATATAAGGTAATATATAAGGTTATATATATATATAAAGTAATATATAAAAGAAGGGGTGGGATATATATATAAATATAGATATATAAGGTAATATATATATTAAGGTAATATATAAAAGAAGGGGAGATAAATATATAAATATATGGATATATTTATAGAAATATATATAAATATATGGATATATTAATAGAAATATAAATATATATATATATATTAAAGAAAAGGGGGGGATATATATATATAAATAAATAAATAAATATATAGATATATATATATGGGATATATAATATATGAATATAAAATAAGATATATATGGGGATATATAATATATGAATATAAAATAAGATAAGATAATATTAGGGAGATATAATATATACATATTAGGGGGGGGGATAATATATATATATATATTATATATGGATATATTATGTTATATATGGATATATATATATATAGGATTATATATTATATATATATGGATAGATTATGTGATATATGGATATTTTATATAAATAAATTAATATATAAATAAATATATATATATAGGATTATATATTATATATTATATATAATAAATATATATAGGATAGAATAGGATAAGATAGGATAGGATAGGATAGGATAGGATAGGATAGGATAAGATAGGATAGGATAATATATGAGAATATAAATATAAATATAAATATAAATATAAATATAGGAAGATATATATATAAATATATAAATATGAGAAGATATATTATATATAAATATATTATATATATATATAATAGAAATATAAATATATGGGAAAATATAAATATAAATATAAATATAAATATAAATATAAATATAAATATGGGAAGAGATATATAAATAAATATATATAAATATGAATATATAGGAAATAGATAAGGGAGATTTATATATATAGATATTATATATATGAATATATATTAAATATGTTATTTATGAATATATAATTAGAATTATATATATATTATAAGGATTAATATATAAATATATAATATAATATAATATATATATGTTATTTATGGGTATAAATAAATAAATAAATAAATAAATAAATAAAAAATAAATATATATATATTTATATAAATTTATATATATTTTATATGTAATGTATAGGTATATATATAGAGATATATATAATATATATAATATAATATCATATAATATAATATAATATATAAATGTATAGGTATATATATAGAGATATATAATATAATATAATATAATATAATATATATGTAATGTATAGGTATATATATAGAGATATATATAAGAATAAATAAATAAATATATATGTAATATATGGGTATATATATATAGAGATATTCTATATAAGAATATATAAATATATATGTAATATATGGGTATATCTTATATAAAGATATATATAATATAAATTATTATAAATGAAATATATATATATAGATATATATATAATATATATATAGGGATAGGGATATATAATATTATATAATAAAACGAGGTAAAAATATAGTAAATATATATATATATATAATATATAGGGGTAAATATATATATATATATATATAATAATAATATAGGAAATATATAATATATAATATAGGAGAATATATAATATAATATCATATAATATAATATATAGGAGGATATATATATAATATATATATAGGATATATATAGAAAGATAATAAGGTATATGAATATATATATATATTAGATATAATAAGGTATATATATTAGATATTATATTAGATAAGGTATATATATATTATATTATATTAGATAAGGTATATATATTAGATATTATATTAGATAAGGTATATATATATATTATATATTATATTATATTAGATAAGGTATATGAATATCTATATTTATTAAATATATATTAGACATAATAAGGTATATATATTAGATAAGGTATATATATATTAGATAAGGTATATATATTAGACATAATAAGGTATATATATATATATATTAGACATAATAAGGTATATATATATATATTAGACATAATAAGGTATATGAATATCTATATATTAAATATATTAGATAAGGTATATGAATATATTAGATATATTAGATATTATATTAGATATTATATTAGATATATTAGATATTATATTAGATATTATATTAGATATATTAGATATTATATTATCTATTATATTAGATATATTAGATATTATATTATATTAGATATAATAAGGTATATGAATATATGAATATATATTAGATAAGAAATATGAATAAATATATTAGATAAGAAATATATATTATATATATTAGATAAAGTATATGAATATATATATATATTAGATATTATATTAGATATATTAAGGTATAAAGGGGGTAGGGAGATTTATTTTATATTAAATATAATTATATATTATAAATATAGAGAGAGATATAGATATACCAATATAGATATAGATATACCAATATAGATATACCAATCTAAATATAAATATAGAGATATGTATATAAATATAGATATAGATAGAAATATAGATATATATATAGATAAAGATAAAGATAAAGATAAAGATAAAGATAAAGATAAAGATAAGATATATGTATAAATTTAAATAAATATAAATATATGAGAATATAGAAATATATGAAAATATATGAGAATATAGAAATATTAATATAAATATAAATATAAATATAAATATAAATATAATATAATATATTATTTAGAAATATAAATATAAATATAAATATATAAAATATATGAGAATATATATATATATATGAGAATATATATATAAATATAAATATATATATATATATATATATATATATAATATATATTAAATAGATATAATTAGATTATAAATAAATAAATAAATAAATAAATAAATAAATAAATAAATAAATAAAAGATTATTGTTCATCAATTCATGATAAGAATTCACCTAATGAAACAGCTTCAATTTTAATAGGCATAGCAGAATGCATAACACCACATAATTCAGAACATTGTCCATAATAAACACCTTCTCTTTGAATTAAAGCAGAAGTTTGATTTAAACGACCAGGTGAAGCATCAACTTTAACACCTAATGAAGGTATACAGAAATCATGAATAACATCAGCAGAAGTTACAATAAATCTAATATGAGTATCAACAGGACATACAACAGAAGCATCAACATCTAACATACGTAATTGACCTTCTTCTAATAAATCTTCAGGTACTATATATGATTCAAATTCTATAGTTTCACCTTTTTCATTAATAAAATCTGAATATTCATATTTTCAATATCATTGTAAACCTATTGCTTTTATTGTCATAGCTGGAGCTATAACTTCATCACATATATATAATAATATAAAACTAGGGAAAGCTATTATTAATAATATTATTGCTGGAAATGTTGTTCATACTATTTCTATAAATTGTCCATGATTCATATATTTATATGCTATCTTTGAATTATTATATACTGTTATTACATTAAAAAATATATATGATACTAATCCTAATATTATACATAAATAGAATATTATATTATTATGTAATTCTATTATTCCTTCCATATTTGGTGTTGCTGAATCTTGAAAATATATACCTCATGGTGTTGGTACATCATTTCATATTTTATTTATAAATATATTCATCTTCTTTTCTCTCTTTTCGCTTCTTTTATTATATCTTTTCTTTTCCTTTTCTTTTTCTTTATATATATATATATATATATATATTATTCGAATTTATTATTTTTATATTCTCTTATCTTATATAAGATATTATATCTTATATTATAAGATCTCATTTTTTATATTAATTAATATTCGAATATTTTATTAAATTTTATTTTATTAAATAAACTTAACTAAACTAAACTAAACTAATATAACTTCTCTTTTTATTCTCTTATTTTATTGAATTACTAAGAATCGAACTTAGATTGTTTCATTATGAGTGAAATGCTTTAACCATTAAGCAATAATTCATTTGTGCACGATCACGATTTGAACATGAATCAATAGCTCATGAGGCTATTATGTTAACCCTATTACACCATCATGCATTTCTTTACGAATTGAGGGATTCGAACCCTCATTTTCTGTGTGGAAGACAGATTGTCTAGCCAATTGACTTAAATTCGCTTTTCTTTTATTATTATTATTATATAATTTTTATACATATACATATACATATTCATATACATATACATATACATATTCATATACATATCTACATATACATATACATATCTACATATACATATTCATATACATATACATATACATATCTACATATACATATACATATCTACATATACATATCTACATATACATATACATATACATATATATATACATATACATATATATACATCTTTTTTATATTTATTATATATATATATATATTATATATTTATATATCTCTCTTTTCTCTATCTCTATATCCTCTTATTTTTATTTTATTATATAAATATATTATTATTATTATTATTATTATTATAATATATAATTATTATTAATATTATTATTATTATAATATCTCTATCCCCTTATATATATATATATATTATTATTATATCTCTATCTCTATATCTATCTCTATCTCTATCTCCTTATTTATATATATATATATTATTATTATTATTATTATATATATAATATATATTATCTATATCTCTCCTTATAAAATATAAATATATATATAATTATATTATAATTAATATTATTATTATTATTATCTATATCTCTCCTTATAAAATATAAATCTAAATATATATATATATTAAATATATTTTATTAAAAAATAAAAAAATATAAAAAATATAGAAATTATTATTATATATCCTTTTAATATTATTATTACAATCTATCCTTATTTCTTTATTATTACAATCTATCCTTTGAATATTTATTTTTATAATATATATAAAGATTATATATAAGAATATATATCTTTATATAAATAAAATAAAATAAAATAAAATAAAATATATCTCCTTACAATATATAAATATATATATAAGAATATAGAATATATCTCTCTCCTTACAATATATATATATTTATATTATAAATATCTCTCTCTCTCCTTACTATATATACTTATACTTATACTTATACTTATATTTAAACTTATACTTATATTAATACTAATACTAATACTTATACTTATACTAATACTAATACTTATACTTATATTTAAACTTATACTAATACTAATACTTATACTTATTATAAATATATATATATATATATCTCTCCTTACAATATATAGGATAATATAATATAATATAATATAATATAATATAATATAATATAATATAATATAATATATATATAATATAATATAATATATATAAGAATATATATATATATAAGGGAATATTAGAATATATAAGAATATATATATATATATATATAAGGGAATATTAGAATATATAAGAATATATATATATATAAGGGAATATTATATTATATTTATATAAAAAAAATATAAGGGAATATTTAAATATATATAAAATATATATATCTTTCCTATATAAGGAAATATATAAGATAATATAAGGAGATATTAGAATATATAAGATAATAAGAATATAGTTATAACTATAACTATAACTATAACTATAACTATTATTAGAATAATAACTATAACAATAATAATAATAACAATAACTATAACTATTATAATTAGAATAATAACTATAACTATAATAACAATAACTATAACTATTATAATTAGAATAATAACTATAACTATAACAATAATAACAATAACAATAATAATAATAAGTAATAATAACTATAATAATAATAAGTAATAATAACAATAATTAATAATAATTATAATAAGTAATAACTATAATAATAAATAATAACTATAATTAATAATTAATAACTATAATAATAATAATAATAAATAATAACTATAATTAATAATTAATAACTATAATAATAATAATGATAATAAAAATGAGTAACTATAATATAAATAAAGAATAACAATAATAAGTAATAACAATAATAAGTAATAATAATTAATAATGATAATAATAATTAAATAGGATAATAATAATTAACATGTAAAAGTAAATAAAGATATATATATATATATATATATATATATATATATAAATAAAATAATATATATATTATTATAAATATAAATATAAATATATGAGAATATATAAATATAAATATAAATATAAATATATGAGAATATATAAATATATGAGAATATATAAATATATATAAAGATATTATATATTATATATAAATAAGAATAATAATAAATATATTATATATGAAGAGAGATTAACATCCTCATCAATAGAAAACGATATATAAGAATAATCAAATAATATCTAAAACATGTAAATATAAGATAGTAGTTTCTAAATTTAAATGATGAGTAGAAGTAAAATGATATAAATACATTCTAGCATAACATACTAATAACATCATAGCTAACATAACCATATGTATAAAATGTAAACCAGTAGCAGCATAGAAAACAGAACCATAAACACTATCAGCGATAGTAAATGTAGCGAAAGTATATTCACATATTTGACATAATACAAATACTACAATTAATATAGTTGTTATTAATAAACCTAATAAAGTACCATTTCTATCTTTAGATAATATAGCATGATGAGCTCATGTTACAGTAGCACCACTAGCTAATAATATTATTGTATTTAATAATGGTAATTCTGTTGGTTTTATTGATGTTATTCCTACTGGTGGTCATGTTGCTCCTATTTCTATTGTTGGTCCCATTGCTGAATGGAAATATGCTCAGAATAATGATATAAATATAGCTACTTCTGATCCTACAAATAATAAAAATCCTAAATTTAATCCTCTTCTTACTGCTATTGTATGATCTCCTAAATATGTTCCTTCTACTACTATATCTCTAGTTCATAAAAATATTGTTGCTAATACTACTGATGCTGATAATAATAATCATCATAATGATAATATATATCCATGCATTGTTAATGCAAATGTTAACATAAATGATAATAATGCAAATGATATTAATATTGGTCATGGTGATGGCGCTACTAAATGAAATGGGAATAATTGTAAATTTGATCTTGATCTTATATTCATTTCTTTCTTTCCTTTCTTATATTCTTTTTATAAATTTTTATTTTTTATAAATTAATTATATCTTTTTTTTTCTCTCTTTCTTTTCTCTATACCTTTATCTCTTCCCACATTCTTATTTATTATTATTATATTTTTTATTTCTATGGTATGGTATATATATATAATCTCTCATTTTATATATAGATTTTAGATTATAGATTATATTCTATATCTTTTTTTATATTTTATTAAATATATTATTTACTAATATTATTTACTTATATAAACTTTAGACTTCTTTTCATTTTATATATTATATATAAACTTTTATTAATATTAATATTTTTATTATTAATATATATTAATATATATCTCTTTTTATTATAAATATATATTTATAGGCTGATCTTTATTTTTTATTTTCTTTATTTTTATATAAATATAAAATACTCTATATATATATATATGGGAATTTAAATATATAAATATATTAATATATGGGAATTTATAGAAATATATATATATATATAAATATATATATGGGAATATATTAAAATATATAAATTTATATATGGGAATTTATAGAAATATATAAATATATAAATACTCTATATATATATATGGGAATTTATAGAAATACTCTATATATATATATATATAAATATATGGGAATATTAATATATAGAAATACTCTATATATATAAATATATGGGAATATTAATAAATACTCTATATATATATATATGGGAATATATTAATATATAAAATACTCTATATATATGGGAATATTAATAAATACTCTATATATATATATATATAAATATATATATGGGAATATATTAAAATATATAAAATACTCTATATATATATATATAAATATGGGAATATATAGAAATATATTTTATATAAAAAATATATATATGGGGATATATTAATAAATATATTTTATATGAGAATATATTAATATATGGGGGGATATATATATATATGGGGGGGGAATATATAAATATAAATATTAATATAAATATAAATATAAATATAAATATATATATATAAATATATGGAGGGATATATAAATATATAAATATATATATAAATAAATATATATATATGGGGATATATTAATATATGAGAATATATATATATAAATAAATAAATATATATATATATATATGGGGATATATTAATATATCAGAATATATGAGGGGGGATATATATATAAATATATAAATATATATGGGGGGGATATATATAAAATATAAAATATAAAATATAAAATATATATATGGGGGGATATATATATATATATATAAATAAAGATGTTATAATTAGGACTTGAACCTAAAATCTTTTGATTACAAAACAAACGCAATACCAATTATGCCATTATAACTTAATTAAATAAAAATAAAAATAAAAATAAAAATAAAAATAAAAATAAAAATAAAAATAAAGATAAAGAATTAGAATAATATAAGATATATAAGAAGGAATAGAATGTAAATAAAACTACTTATATTAATTAGTTATATAACTCAATAAGAGTTAATAAATTATAATCTATATATCTAATATAATACTATAATATATGTTATTCTAACATAATATAAGAAATATATATAAATATATGGTATATTTATATATATAAAAATATAGTTAAAAAAAGGTTACTTTTATATTTTAAATGCTTTCAATATTTAAATATTATTAATTTAACTTAACTGCCTGCATATTATAAATAGATAGTATCATTATAATTATACATAATATACAACAGTAAAATCATTGATTAACTATAACTAATCCTTTCGTACTAAGTTATATACCTTTTTTAACTAATCCCTAAAGAAGATAGAAACCATACTGTCTCACGACGTATTGAACCCAGCTCAGGTAGCCTTTTAATTGACGAACAGTCAAACCCTTATTAGCTTATACTACCAATAGGATAGGCTCAGCCGACATCGAGGTGGCAAACAACATTGACAATATCTACTCTCTCATGTTATTACACTGTTATCCCTAGCGTAACTTTTATCCGTTAATCGATCACTTGGACTATTAAAATGATCTGTTCATTATACCTTACTTACGTATAATTTCCACTTGTTAGTGTTAAATTATTGCACAGTTATCCACTATTATATTAATTTAGTAAAATTATTTTTTAGATAATTATTTGATGTCAGGTCAAATTTACTGTACATAGGTTTTTCTAAAATTATAATAAATTCATATTATTTTTAACATTTTTAATGATTAATTCATTAATTCATTTAATTTTAATTGTATATGGACATATTCAGTTATTTTTTGTGAAATCAACGCCCCATTTAAACTATCAATTTAAAGCTGTCATTAATATATATATTTTTATAAATATATTATAATTAGGATATTCTTTTTTCTACTAATTAATTATTAATTCAGTTATTATTTATATCTATTTATATTTTTATTTATATAAATAAATTGGAATAAAATAAAAGTATTTCATTTTTATATCAATATATTACTTTATATACTAACATTTTATCAAATAATAACAACTTATTAAATCATAGTAAAGCTGCATAGGGTCTTCTCGTCTACCTTTAGGTACACTGCATCTTCACAGCGATTTCAATTTCACTAAGCTTATTCTAGATACAGTTGTTATGTCGTTACTCCATTCATGCAGGGCCGTATTTAGCGGTCAAGGAATTTCGCTACATTATGACTCTCAGTATAAAGCCGCCATTTACTTAATTTTTATAAATATATCGATTAATATATTTCTTTATTATTAAACATTGGGCAGAATTCACACTTTATTCTAATACTTATCGTTTTCGCAAAGTGCTGTGTTTTTGGTAAACAGTCGCATAACATGTACTTTATTCACTCTTTTTGACTAACGTCTGAGCTTTTATTTTGCCGAGTTCATTTAGAATAATTCACTTATTCACTTTCATTTTTTATTTGTATACCTGTGTCGGTTTTATTACGGTATTTTTATAAAATACTTTTTCCGGTACCATATACTACCTTATATTTTTTTATATGGGCGTATACTTTTTTATTTATTACCTATTAATTATTTCTTTTCAGAAATTCTCTTATGGACCGATTTTTTATTAAAACCTAATACATAAAGTGAAGAGGATTTTCCTCTTATTCGTTACTCATGTCAGCATTCTCTATTTAATTCTATTTCTTTCTTTCTTTCCTTATTTTTCATTTAGAAAAATATTTATTCATTAAATGCTTTGTTACCTTAATATTATTATTATTCTTTTAATTCTATTATTCAAGATTTCAGTTATTATTTTTAATTCCGATTATTATCTATTTATTTACCGATCAGAATATATATATATTCTTTTATATAATATATATTATTATATTATATTTATAATAAACCCGTTGTTACACGTTGATCATAGAATAATTACTGTCAAACTAATCCCATTATTGTTTTACGATTAATAAATATTATTTATACTTAAATTATTATTTGGAACTTTCTCTCTTGATCTGGGCTGTTTCCCTTTTGACTATCAATCTTATCACTAATAGTCTGACGTTTAATTTATATATAAATATTATTATGAGATTAAATAATATTGATAATATTATTACAATACCCCAATTATTATTAATTGCTTTACCATATTTATACTTCTTTATTAACGCTATACTTAAATATATTTCACAAAGAACCAGCTATCTGTAGATCAGATTTGTCTTTCACTACTTACCATATATCTTCAGATAATATTGCAACATTAACCTGTTCAGTCGTTTAATATATATATATTAATATATATCTTAACCACTTGTATACGGTAAGATCATCTACTTTCGGGTCTATAATTAATAACTTCTCTCATTTTCATTTCAAATTCTTTCTTTTTCGCTATTTATTATAACTTGCTAACCCATTATACAAAAGGTACATTATCAATTAATTCTTCTTTATTAACCTTTAATTGCTCTCAATTTCACTTATTTATATTATTCCCTTTCGGTACTTATTACACTTACTAATTATATTTAGTCTTAGGATTAGTTCTCCCTTTTTCGTAGATCTTTTAACCCCTACTACTTATTCATACTTCTCTATTTTCTCTCACCAATATTCATAGAATCTATGTTTATTTCTTTTCCTCAAGATACTTAGATGTTTCAGTTCTCTTGGTTTCTTTCTCTCAGTTTCCTTTAGGTCTCAGTATATTCCATCTCTTCATATACTCTTTTTTACCCTCTATAATTAGTAGCTCTTATATAAATAAATTCATCTTTCTTATTTTATTTACACATACATTTTTCAATTCCTTTTTATATATCTTATTATATTATTATATACTTTACTAGTATACTATATACTATACTATATATATTTTTTTATAATATATATCTCTCTCTTTTTATATATATATATATATCTCTCTATATTCTTTCTCTCTTCCTTTTTTTTACTATTTTATATTATATATTATATTATATATATATTATATATCCTCCTATATATTATATATTATATAGAATTATATTATATATTATATATTAAATATTAAATATTAAATATTAAATATTCTCTTATTTTTACTTTCTCTCTTATACTTATTTCATATTATATATATATATATATATATTATACTTATACTTATATTATTATAATACTCTAAAATATACTTTCTCTCTTTATAATTATATATTATATAATTATATATTATATATATATATATTCAATTATTATTATAATTATATTATTATTTTTATTAAAAATACTATACTATTATTATTATTATTATCATTCTTTATTATTATTATTATTATTATTATCAGATATATACTTATATTTATACTATTAGATATATATACATATATACATACATATATATATATACATACATATATATATATACTATATACTATATATTATATATTATATATATATTATACTATATTAAAATAATATAAATATTATATATTCTAAGATAAGATATACATACTCTTTTATACTATAAAATATACTTATATTATAAGATATACTTATTTTATTATAAATACTTATATGATAAGATATACTTATATGATAAAAGATACTTATATTATATATTAGAAATACTTATATGATAAAAGATACTTATACTATATATCATATACTCTGATATATTTATATATATAATATAATATAAAACATAGTATTAAATATATTATAAAAGATATATGAACAGATTATAAAATATAAAATATATTTAGATTTAGATTTAGATTTATATAAATATTATAAAATTATTAATTAATATATATATATTTTTATTTATATATAAAATAATATAATATAATATAATATAATATAATATAATATAATATAATATAATATAATATATTATAATAACTCCTATGATATCCATATATAAGAAGAAGATAAGAAGATATAAGATAAGAAGATATCCATATATAAGAAGAAGATAAGAAGATATAAGATAAGAAGATATCCATATATATATATATAAGAAGAAGAAGAAGAAGAAGAAGATTAGAATATATAAATAAATATATAAGAAGAAGAAGAAGAAGAAGATTAGAAGATATTCATATATATATATTAGAAGATAAGAGATCCATATATATATATATATATAAGAAGAAGATAAGAATAAATCAATATACATATATATAAGAATATAAGAAGATAAGAAGATATAGGAGAATATATAGGAGAATATATAGGAGAATATATAGGAGAATATAAGAAGAGATCCATATATATAATGAAATATTAATATATGAGAATATATAAATATATATAATGAAATATTAATATATGAGAATATATATATATATATAATGAAATATTAATATATGAGAATATATAAATATATGGGGGGGGGGAGATATATGGGGAAGTAAATATAATAAAAATATAAATATAAATATATGAGAATATAAATATAAATATATGAGAATATAAATATAAATATAAATATATGAGAATATAAATATAAAAATATTTAATAGAAAAATAAATATAAATATATGGGAAGATATTAATATATATGGTAAGATATAAAAATATAAATATAAATATAAATATAAATATAAAAATATGGGAAGATATTAATATATATATATTATATGAATATGATAAGATATTAATATAAATATAAAATAAATATATTATGTATATTATATGAATATGGTAAGATATTAATATAAATATAAATATATATATAAATAGAAATATATTAAATAGAGATATAAATATATGAGATATAATATGAATATGGTAATAAAAAGAGATAGATAGATAGATAGATAGATATATAAATATATATATATATATATATATGATATAAAAGGTATAAGATTAATGTAAGAATAAACTATCTTTTAAATAAGATGAAGTTAAGATAGCGAAAACATAAGCTTGTATACAAGAGATAGCGAATTCTAAGATAACGATAGCGAAAATACCAGCGATAGGTAATAAACCAATAATGAAAGTTATTTTACTAATACCCATAAATGTTTTAACTAAATTACCTAATATACTCATTAATAAATGACCAGATAAAGTATTAGCAGCTAATCTTAAACCTAATGAGATAGCTCTAGCTGAATAAGATAATAATTCAATTAAAACTAATAAAGGAACTAATGCTAAAGGAGTACCAACAGGAACAAATAAACTAAAGAAAACTACATTATGTAAATATAATCCTAATATAGTTAAACCTATTCATAAACTTAAAGATATAGAGATAATAAATACTATACTTGTAGCTATAGCAAAATTATATGGTATCATACCTATTAAATTACCTATTAATATAAATATAAATAATGTATAAATTAATGGTACATATCTTCCATATATTGTTCCTCCTATTTGTCCTTTTACCATATTTACTATTGTATCTACTGTTGCTTCTATTGCTATTAATCAATTTGATCCTATTATTAATTTACGATCTAATCCTAAACCTAATATAAATATTATTGATAATAATACTAATACTATATATAAACTAAATGTTGTTACATTTATTGCACTTAAATCTATTATCGGTGATGATAATGATATAAATGTATTTATTTTAAATTGTTCTAATGGTGAATTTATAAATATCATTGACATTCTATTCTCTTCTTTTATTTATTTAATTACTTCTTATTTATTTCTTCTTTATAATAATACTAAATAAATATCTTTCTTATGATCTTTTATCATTTACTTTCTTTTTTTTATTATTATATAATTATATTATTATTATTATTATTATTATTATTATAAATTATTATTATAAATTATTATTATAATTATTATTATTATTATAATTATTATTATTAAAAGATAAAATAAGATAAGATAAGATAAGATAAGATTATAGATATAATGTATAAATATATATTTTATATTAAAAGAGAGATATATATATATATTATAAAAAAAGAGATATATTAAAAGAGAGGCATATATAAAAGATATATATAAGAGATATATATATATATATATATATATTATATATAATATAATAATTCTATATGATTATAAAAATAAAAATTAAAATTAAAGATGATAATTATAAAAATTAAATTATAAAAAGTATAGAATAAAGATAATAAAAGATGAAACCTATGATTGTATAGCTACAGTATTAAAAGTATGGAACATAGGAGGATAATTTAATAAGAATTCAATAGATTCAGATTTAACTTCATTAGAATTAAAAGTATTATTACTTTCAAAGAAATCAGGATCTTTTAATAAAGAATTAGTACTATATATTTTATTAGCAAGACCATTAATTAATTGATCATAAATAACATAACCAAAGAATAATAATGAGATAATAGATAAAACAGCACCAAATGAACAAATAGCATTAAATCCAGCGAAAGCATCAGGATAATCAGGAATTCTTCTAGGCATACCATTCATACCTAAGAAATGCATAGGTAAGAAAGTAACATTAGCACCAATAAAGAATAATCAGAATTGAATTTTAGATAAAACATTATTATAATATAAACCTGTTACCATAGGTGATCAATAATAATAACCAGCAAAGATAGCAAATAAAGCACCTAATGATAAAACATAATGGAAATGACCAATAACATAATAAGTATCATGGAAAGCTATATCTAATGAAGCATTAGATAATAATACACCAGATAAACCACCTACAGTAAATATAAATATAAATGCTACACCATATAACATAGGAGTAGTAAATCTTAAAGAACCACCATATAAAGTAGCTAATCAACTAAATATTTTTATACCTGTAGGTACAGCTATTACCATAGTAGCTGATGTAAAGTATGCTCTACTATCTACATCTAAACCTACTACATACATATGATGACTTCATACTAATAATCCTAAAAATCCTATTGAACCCATAGCATATATCATTCCTATTTGACCAAATACTGGTTTTTTTGAATATGTACTTACTACATGTGATACTATACCAAATCCAGGTAATATTAAAATATATACTTCTGGATGTCCAAAGAATCAGAATAAATGTTGATATAATATTGGATCTCCTCCTCCTGCTGATTCATAGAATGATGTATTAAAATTACGATCCATTAATAATAATGTTACTCCTGCTGATAATACTGGTAATGTCATTACTAATAATATTGCTGTAAATAATACTGATCATACAAATAATGGTAATTTACTCATTGTCATTCCTAATGTTCTCATATTAAATATTGTTGTTATAAAATTTATTGCTCCTAATAATGATGATATTGATGTTAAATGTAATGAAAATATTGCCATATCTACTGATGGACCACTATGTGATTGTATTCCTGATAATGGTGGATATACTGTTCATCCTGTTCCTGCTCCATTCTCTATTAATGCACTTGATATTAAACATATTAATGCTGGTGGTAAAAGTCAGAAACTTATATTATTTAAACGTGCAAATGACATATCACTTGCTCCTATCATTAATGGTACTAAATAATTACCAAAAAATCCCATTGTTACTGGCATTATTAAAAAAAATACCATTAATATTGCATGTGCTGTTACTATTACATTAAATAATTGATGGTTTCCCATTAATAATTGATTCCCTGGTGCTGCTAATTCTAATCTTAATACTAATGACATAAATGATCCTAATATTCCACAGAATAATGAAAATATAAAGTACAATACTGCTATATCTTTCGCATTTGTACTAAATAATCATCTATTGATATAATCTCCAAATGTTAATTGATGTTTCATTACTTTCTTTCTTTCTTTTTATATATAATAAAGTCTCTCTCTCTCTTATATATTTTATTTTCGTTCTCTTTTTGAACTCTCTCTTTATCTCTTACTTTTATTATTCTCTCTCTTTTTATACTAATCTTCTTTCTTTATTTACTTCCTTGAAATTTATTACTTTCTTTTTATTATTATATACATTTTTTACTTCTTTTTTTATTATTCTCTCTCTATATCTCTCTCATTTCTCTTTTTTTATTCATTTCCCTCTTTTATAGTTATTATTTTATTATTCTTTTTATTATTCTTTTTATTATTCTTTTTATTATTCTTTTTATTATTCTTTTTATTATTCTTTTTATTATTCTTTTTATTATTCTTTTTATAAAAAAGAAAAAGAAGAAGAAGATATATATATATATTTATAGGTATATATATATAAATAAATATATATAGAGGTATATATTATATATATTATATATATAATATAGATATTATAAGGTTATATATTAATATTTAGATATATGAATATTTATATTAGGGTATATTTATATTTATATATATATATAAAGTATAGGATTCTATAAATATATATATATTAGATTAATATAGGGAATATATAAGATATATATATATAAGGTATTTTATATACCTAAAATATATACATTAATATAAGGTATTTTATATTAGAGATAATATAGATTAGATTAGATTAGATTAGATTAGATTAGATTAGATTAGATTAGATTAGATTAGATTTTATTAGATTTTATTAAGAAATATCTATATAAGATTATATATTATATTATACATGAATATTAGGTATTTTATATATATATATAGATAAAAAGATAGATAATATATAAATATATATATATATAAGAGAATATATATATATATAAGAGAATATATATATAAGAGAATATATATATATATATATATAGGGTTATATATATGAATATAGAGGAATATATAAAATAAGATAAGATATTATACATGAATATTAGGGAATATATAAATATATATATATTTATATAAGAGAATATATATATATATAAGAGAATATATATATATAAGAGAATATATATATAAGAGAATATATATAAGTAAATAAGTAAGTAAGTAAGTAAGAGAATATATAAATATATACATAAATATATAAATATATATATAGGTTAATATATATAGGATAATTTATACATAAATAAATAAATAAATATATATATAGAGTTAGATAGATATAAGGGAATATATAAGTAAGATAATATATATATATATATATAGATATAAGGGAATATATAAGTAAGATAATATATATATATATATATATATATATATAGATATAAGGGAATATATAAGTAAGTATATATATATATATATAAGTAAGTAAGAAAGAGAATATATATATAAGTAAATAAGTAAGTAAGTAAGTAAGTAAGTAAGAAAGAAAGAGAATATATAGGATAATATATATATATATATATATAGATAGATATATGAATATATATATATATAAAAGAAGGGAGGATAAATAAATAAATATATATATATAGATATATGGATATTAGGATATCTGAATATTAATATATATATGAATATATAGGAGAATATATAGGAGAATATATAAATATATGAATAGAAATATATAAGATATAAGATATTAGATATTAGATATTAGATATTACATATAAGATATTAGATATTAGATATTACATATAAGATATAAGATATTAGATATTAGATATATCTATAAGGGTAAATATATATATATATCTCTATATTTATAAGGGGAATTATAGATAGATAAATAGATAGATAGATAGATTGATAGATAGATTGATTTATTGATAGATAGATATAAATAAATATATATAAGGGTAAATATATGTATATATATATATATATATATAAGTGAATATATATGAATATATAAAGGTAAATATATAAGTGAATAAGATAAGATAAGATAAGATAAGATAAGATAAGATAAGATAAGATAAGATATTATACATGAATATAAGTAAATATATCTAAGTATAAGGAATATATATATATATATTATATAAGGGGAATATATATATTATAATTATAGATATTATATATAGGTAAATATATCTAAGTATATCTAAGTATAAGGAATATATATATATGTATATAGGGAATATATATTATATATAGGGAATATATATATATATATATTATAAATGTATATATCTAAGTATATATATATAAGTGAATATAGGTAAATATATCTAAGTATATATATATATGTATATAGGGGGGAATATATATATATTAATATAAGAATTATATATAAGTAAATATATATATTATATATGAAGAGATTATATATATATATATATATGTATAGATAGATAGATGAAGAGATTATATATATATATATATTATATATAGATAGATGAAGAGATAATATATATAGATGAAGAGATAATATATATATTATATATATATATAGATGAATATATTATATTATATTATATATATATAATTATATTATATTATATTATATAAGATATATATTATATTAATATAAGAATATTATGTATAAATACATATATGAAGAGATAATATATGAATAGAGATAATATATGAATAGAGATAATATATGAGTAGATATTATATATGAATAGATATTATATATGAATAAATATAATATAATATAATATATGAGTAGATATAATATATGAATAAATAATATATGAATAGATATATATGAATAGATATATATGAGTAGATATAATATATGAAGATATAATAAATAATGAAATATCTTATATTATATATATATATAATATTAATAATAATAAGAGATATAAGGGATATATATGAATAGATAATATAATTATTATAAAAAAAGAGAGAGATATATATTATAAAAAAAGAGAGATATATTATAAAATTATAAAAAAAGAGAGAGATATATGAATATATAATATATGAGTATATATAAAGAGAGAGATATATATAAGAGAGAGAGAGATATAAGAGATATATTATAAAATTATAAAAAAAGAGAGAGATATATTAAAAGAGATAAGAGATATATTTAAAAGAAAGATGTATATATATATATATATATATATATATATATATTATATGAGTATATTATATGAGATAATAATATAATAAAAAAAGATAATATAAATAAGGAAAAAATGAAATTATTTATTATTAAAATGATTAATATAATTATAGACATCAAATTTAGTAGATTTATTAGAAGTATTAATGAATCTAACTAATGAGATAGCATTAGAACCTAATTCATAAACGAAACCGATAACTAAAATAATTAAGAATAAGATAAAGAAGATTAAACCAAAGTTACCAACGATATAACTAGAGATAATATAAGGTAACATAGATGAAACTTCTAAATCAAAAGGTAAGAATAATAAAGCGATTAAAATGAAAGGGATAGGAACAGGGTTATTACTTTGTTTAAAACTATCAAAACCACATTCAAAAGGATTACTTTTTTCAATATAATCAGTACTATTACCTACATTTTCATCCATTTTACTACTTTCAACTAATAAATAATTAACAATAATTAAAATTAAACCTAATAATCCAACAACAATTAAAAATCAATTAAAGATATCTTGAAACATTATATCATATTTAATGTTACTATAAATGTACCTCTTATTATATTATCATATTCAAATATAATTAATATAATTATTAATGTCATTAAACTTATTTGATAACTTATATTATTATTCATTAATAATATATTATTACCATTTTTACTTATTATATTATCTTTTAATGTTATATACATACTTTCCATTTTACTTAATAATGATTTATTATATATTGATATATCTTTATAATTAAATACATTATAATTATTTAATATATCAAAACATAATTCTTTTATTACACTACCATAATAATAAGCTGATATTGAACTAGAAATAACTAATAATATTGATAAAAATATATATCCATTACCTAATGCACTTATTAATATTAATAATTTACCATAAAATCCACTAAGAGGTGGTATACCTATTAATGAAAAAAATGATATACATAAAGCTATACATAAATAACTATTTTTATTTAATAATACTTTAAATTGACTAATATATTCTATAGGTGAATATTTACTTAACATTACATCATAATTATTATTATTATTATTATTAGAATTATTATTATTATTATTATAATTATTATTTAATAAATTAATATGACTATAAATAGGTAATAATAAAATAATACTAAATGTATTAATATGAGTAATAGAATATTGTAAAATATAAAATAAATAACCAATATATGAATAACCATTATTAGAGATAATAGCTAATAACATATAACTAACATTTAATAAACTACTATAAGCTAATAATGTTTTAATTTTTATTACATTCATACCACCTATTGAACCAATTATCATAGATAATAAAATAATAAAACTAATGATATTAATAATATTACTACTACTATCAGTATTTATTAAATTTATTATACTTATTAAACTTAATATTATTGTTAATATACTTAATTTTGGAAGTAATGATATATAATATGTTACTATTGTTGGAGCTAAAGTATAAATAACTATTGAATAACTATAAAATGGAGCTAAACCTACTTTTATAAATAAACCAAATAATATTATTAATATATCATATATATTTATATTATTTATACATAATGATATTAATTCTATATTTGTTAAACCTATTTCTTCATATATTGATACTGTTCCATCTAATATTATAAATGATCCTATACTACCTACTATAAAATAATATAATCCACTTTTTACACTATTACTTGATGAATTATATGATGATGTTATTAAATATAATGAATATGATTGTAATTCTATTACTATAAATAATATCATTAAATCATTTACTAATATTAATAATACTAATCCTAACATATTAAATAATATTAATAATCCTAATGATTCTTTTACTTGTATTATATGATCTAATACTTTTATTGTTGTTATATTACATGATAATAATAACATATATATTATTCCTACTAATAATATTAATTCCATCATATAATTATTTATACTATCTATATATAATAAACTATTATATATTGAATGACCTAATATTAATATTTCTGTTGAATTTATACTTAAATTTATTAATAATACATTTATTAAACTTATTAAGCAAACTCTTTTTAATCATTTTTTACATTCATTACTTTTTTCTATTATACTTGTTAATACTACAAATATTAATATTGATATACTTAACATTCTATTCTCTTTTTTCCTCCTTTACCCTCCACACTCTTTTTTTCATAAAAGTCTCTTATTTCTTATATATATATATATTTATATTTAGTATTTATAAATACTTTATATTTATTATACTTATATATATATATATATATATTATTATATATATATTTATATTTATACTTACTTACTTATTTACTTACTTACTTTATTTATATAATTATTAATATTATTATTATTATTATTATTATATTTATTATTATTATTATTATTATTATTATTATTATTATTGAGATAGAAATTATATATATATCTCTTATATATCATATTATATATATAGATCTCTTATATATATATTTATCTCTTATATATGATAAAATATGATATAGATCTCTTATATATATATATATATTTATTTATCTCTTATATATGATATAATATAATATGATATGATATTATATGATATTATATGATATGATATGATATTATATGATAAGATATGATATGATATGATATTATATATATGATATAGATCTCTTATTAATAGATAAATTTATAAATTAATAAATAAATTAATAAATTAATTAATAAATTAATTAATAAATAAATAAATAGATAGATAGATAAATATTTAAATAGATAGATAGATAGATTGATTGATTGATTGATTTATTGATAGATAGATTGATTGATAGATTAATAGATAGATTGATTGATAGATAGATACCATTATGATTAATATTATATATATATTATATTATATATTCTTATATTATAAATAGATAGATAAATAGATAGATACCATTATGATTATAGAGAGATAGATAAATTAATAGATAAATAAATAGATATCTAAATAGATAAATTGATAAATAAATAGATAGATACCATTATGATTATATATTATATATATTATAATATTATAAATAAATATATATATATATATATATAAACCATTATAATTAATTAATAATTATATACAAATATAATAAATATAAATATAAATATATATAGATACCATTATGATTAATAATAATAATAATAATTATATACTAATATTATAAATATATATAGAGAGAGATACCATTATGATTAATTATAATTAGATACTAATATAATATATAATATAGATAGATACATTAATAATTAATAATGAATAATTAATATCTCTAATATATATAAATAGATAGATAGATACCATTATGATTAATAATAATTATATAAATATATAATATAAATATATAATATAAATATATAATATAATAGAGATATAGATAGATAAATACCATTATGATTAATAATTATCTAATATAATTAAATATATAATATAATCTAATAGAGAGATACCATATATAAGAGATATAAAGATATATATATATATATACACTAGGGAATATATAATATATATATATATAATATATATAATATATAATATAGGAGGAGATATAATATATATAATATAGGAGGATATATATATATATATAATATAGGAGGATATATATATATATATAATATAGGAGGATATATATATAATATATAAATATAATATAGGAGGAGATATAATATATATATATATAATATATATAAATATAATATAAAGAGAGAATATATAATATATATATAATATAATATAATATAATATAGTATAGTATAGTATAATATAGTATAGTATAGTATAATATAGTATAGTATAATACAATACTCAGAGAGATATATGAATATGAATATGAATATGAATATATATGAATATGAATATATATGAATATATATAAATATATAATAAAATATAATCTAATATTATATAGATATTAATAGATAAAAGATAAAAAGTATATATATAGTTATATATTAAC